CGTTTGCTAATTCAAAGTAAATTGTTAGCAGTCTGTGACCGGAAATCCATTTTTTCTACTCTCAATATAAAGGACAAGGGATGTTTTTAAGCGATGTATATTTTAAGATACAATCAATCGAATAGAAGAATCTAAACTAGATCCAATAAAAAACAGGAATTTCTTTTTCAATTTAAAAAAGGATAAGTACAATGATATTCAAGAGAAAAAAAGAGTGAGTAATAGAATTAGAATATAGATAATATTTTTATCCGTTTTGGACCGAATTTGGCGGCATGGCCAAGTGGTAAGGCAGGGGACTGCAAATCCTTTATCCCCAGTTCAAATCCGGGTGTCGCCTGATCAACAAAAGATTTTTGATTTCTTTCCTATCTTGCCAATCTAATTTGACGAATTCTTGCGGAGCAAAAAACAGAGGCAAAGGGCTAAGTGGGCGTGTCAATACTCGATTTTGATAACCCATGGCGTAGGTTTTATAAAAGACTGTCGTTTTTTTTCTCAAAATTTCGGTGTAGCCAAAATCGGTATGAATAGAGATCAAGCAACTCTCACTTATTAATTTCATGATTGGCTCTCACCATTTATTTGATTCAATTGAATCAAATAAATGGTGAGAGCCAATTCCGGGATCCAGAACTAAGGTCGGAAATTTCGGTATCCAAAGGTTCCTAAGGGACACTCTGTTTTTGCTACTAGAATTGAAGAAGAGATTATACGAAAGACTATAATAACAAGATCTCTTAAATTACCCGTATTCAAAGTAGTGTCTCGTGACTCCGTCTGGTATTAAAAGAGTAAAGGTTAAAGTTGAAAAAAAAAAAAGAATGTCTTAATTAATAGTGGTGGTGGGTTTTCCTTATTTTTTCACAGAAAGAAAGACAGTAAGCTTAGATCAAATAGGAAATAGAGGTATCTGATAGATAGTTATCTATCGTGATGGTATATTTTTATGCTTTTTGCTTAGTAAGGAAAGGCATTAATAGCAAAACAAACAATAAGTCTTACTATTCTTACATGCTCCATATAGAAGTAGAAGCATTCCTTTGATATTTCCAAGGAAAAGACCTGTGTATCATTGTATTTGTACTAAATGCTTCCTGATTTTACCAGAAACCCTAAAATATAGAAATTTGTTACGAGTGTATTCATTGAATTGGTTCATCAAAAAATAGTCTTACCTATTTTGACTCTGCGCTATTGATTCCGCTATGATTATTAATCAATAATAGAATAATTCCTTCATAGAAATAGGGGACATAATTCACATGGATATAGTAAGTCTTGCTTGGGCTGCTTTAATGGTAGTCTTTACATTTTCCCTTTCACTTGTAGTATGGGGAAGGAGTGGACTCTAAGGCTGGGCACTACTAATTGCTCAATCGAACCGTATCAATTCTTTATTGATCATTTTGCGAAGCCCTAAAAAAAGAAAAATGTCTTCCAAATTGTACTGGAATACAGTAATGAATGATTACCATAATTGTATTTCGAAACTCAAATCTACACATGATAGGCGATTTTTTCCAACCTAATTTTTCCTAAATATTCTATTTTAGTGAATCAGCTCTTATCATAATTATGGATATTACAATAAGAAAAACTAATACTATTTTTTTTTTTCTTTATTTATTTCCCTTTTTCTTTTACCTTTCTAAAAGAAGGTCGTTCTGCTATTACGACAATACATATTTTCTTTCTATCGGAAACGAAGCGATTAGTGATTGGCCAAGGAGATCCGACACATAATAAAATGAGATCTTTCTTCTGTTGAGCGATCCACATATCACACATTTAACATTTGTTTTAGACTACTAGAAAAGTTTTTATGCTTTTTTTGATTCATCTCATGTTTAAGCATGAAAAATGGACAGGGTCTGCTCTACTCCTTTTACAAATCCAAAGAAGTTACTGTATAACTTAACTCCGCGGATCATCCGTTAATTGTTCAATCAATGACTTCTTGAGATGGGAAATCAAACTAAAAGAAATAGAGTGCTATCTATATGTACATTTAATATATGTACATACATATTGTAATTTGATCTATATATAATAATAATAAAAACAATACTATAGCTGGTGTGGTAGAAAGAACTATATATATAGTTCTTTCTACCACACCAGCTTAGATACTTACTACGATACTTCTGATTCCAGCCTAATCATTTTATTTAAGATTTCGAGTTTGAATCCCTTTCTTTCATTTCTTGAATCATCGATAAGAACTAATACTAATAATAATTCAAGTTTCATTCAAATTAATCATTTTGGCTGACTGTTTTTACATAGATGATAAGTAAAAAAGCAGTAGGAACTAGAATGAACAGTGCAGTAGCAATAAGTGCGAGAATATTGACTTCCATAATCTAATCTTCTTTTGTTTCGCAATAACTCGGGATCTAATCCCATAGAGATGATAAATTTGACTCCTGCAAATTCAACGGAATGAATTGTATCCCGATGATACTGAATCAGATCAATATTATGAATAACAATTTCT